TACTTTCAAAATTAAAGAAGGAATCACTCGATTTCTCCTTTTGGATGACACAATCACAATTATATATATTTCTTAATAATATATATACTTCTATTTTTATAAGTTTATAAGTTTATTGAAGAAGTTCTATTTGTTCAATAAATTTTCCTATATTTTTTGTTTGTCCACCATTACTACTTTATTTATGATTTATGTAATAAATCTAAAAAAGGTTTCTGATAAAACTCGAAAAAAATGGAAACTACAAATAGGAATCTTTCACGAACGAGATCAAGAATTATTATTATTTCGACACAAGTAAAGGGTTGTGGAAAATACCTTTTCTTGTGTCAAAGACTAGGAATACAAATAATCCCTCTTAGAATCGAATTCTTTTTTCCTCTCATTCATCTTTTTTATACTTTGGTTTATATTCTCCGATTATTTATCTTATGTTTCGTATTTAATCAACTTTTATTCTATTAGAATAGAAAACGATTGATTCATTCTATGGCATTTAAATCTGACAATAGTAACATAATCATACCGCTTCCATTTTATTTCCATTTTTTTTATTGAAAAAACAAAGGAATAAAGAAGAGGTAAGTAAAGTCAAATAGTCCTCTTCACAGCATATATACTATGACTAATAATGCGGTACAAGTAATTCCCAAAATCTGATAGAAAAATAATATAAAGAAGCAAAAGGCTTTTCATAAGTTTTTTTTGATCATACAGAATTAGATAACACAATTTCCAACAAAAATCTTGTTTTTTTTATAACTTGATATTGATAAACTAGAAATTCATTTCAGACAATTGAACCTTCTCAAACTGTTTCTTTTTAAGAACCAAAAAGATTTGTGCCAAAATAATAGATGCCAAGAAGAGCAAAAGGCCTTGTACACGTAATGGATCTTGAAGTACTATTTCCGCATCCCCCTGACCAAATCCACCCACGTTAGGATTACTCGTTAACGGTTGATCCAATTTGATGGATTCGCCCTCTGAAACAAGAAGTTCTGGTCCTGGAGGGATAATATCAACCACTTGACGTCCATCCGATGCATCCACTATGGTTATTTCGTATCCCCCTTTTTCTTTTCGTATGATTTTGCTTACGATACCCGCCGCTGTAGCATTATAAACATTATTGTTACTCTTGCTCCCGTCGGGATAAATCTGACCCCTTCCCCTGTTCCCGCCTACGTATATGGGATATTTTAAGAAGTGAACGTCTTTCTTAGTAGCGGGGTCTGGGGAAAGAATAGGAAAGGTGATTTCACTATATTTTTGACCAGGAACAGGACCTATCACAAGAATATTGTTTTTCGTGGGGCGATAGCTCTGAAAAGACAGATTTCTTATCTTTTCTTTAATCTCGGGCGAGATACGATCGGGAGGGGCTAATTCAAACCCCTCAGGTAAAATTAGAACAGCTCCCACATTTAAGGCTCCTTTTTTACCATTAGCAAGAACTTGTTTCAGTTGCAGATCATAAGGAATTCGAACAACTGCTTCAAATACAGTATCAGGAAGTACGGCTTGTGGAACCTCGATATCCACGGGCTTGTTAGCTAAATGGCAATTGGCACATACAATACGGCCAGTCGCTTCTCGTGGATTTTCATAACTCTGCTGTGCAAAAATAGGATACGCATTTGAAATGGGCACCCGAGTTATTATATATATTATGAGCGATACGGAAATGAATCGAATAATCTCTTCCTTTATCCAAGAAAAGGTATTTCTCATTTGCATAGTCCAATCATTGATCCCGAAAATTTCTACAATAAAATTAGATAAGTCACTAGTATAGTTTCCTATCTATGATTCTGTTATTTAATGAAATAATTTTACTCGAATATTGAAGGAATCCCCCGGGTGGGTAGAAAAAATAAGTACAATTTTGACTGTTTTACTTATGTTACAAAGTAAGAAACATTATAATTGGATCGGTCGATCATTTTTCAATCATTCATTGAATGATAAATCACTACAAGTGACGGAGATACACGATTTAAATAACGAAAAATCCAATATTTAAAAATTGTATCTAAAATGACTGGAAAAGTAGAAACAACGCCGGATATAATTTGATCATTTTGAGCAAATCCAAAATCTTTGTAGATAGAGGCAATCATTAGTTCCCAACCATGGGGCGAATGGAATCCTATACATAAATCAGTTAATAAAAGAATAGAAAAAGCTTTTATTGTGTCGCTTAAATTATATAGAAATTCTTGAAGACAAGAGTTAAGAAAAATGAGTTCTTCATTACTTAGAATAGAATAAACACTTAGAATAACGAAAGAAATTATATTTGTTGAGAAATGTAAAATCGTATGGATACGACCCTCATTGTGCATCTTGATCAATTGGATCGTTTCGTTGTAAACCCCAATGTGAAGCTTTTGTAAACGCCTTTCCGGGTATTCCTTTAGAATTTCGTCGAAGAGGGAGAGTTCCTCTAATTCTATGAATTTTTTTAGAATATTCTTTTCTTGAATATCATTCAAAAAGATTTCGGAGGGCCTAGTATTCCACCAATTATTAACCCAAGATTCCAGACTTTTATTAAATGTAAATGAGAGAGAGATCCACCAAGGCAAAAATACTATCGATGCAAGATATAAAAGGGAAATAAATGCGTTCTTTTTTGCCATTTGCTCGTCTGTGAATTTTGAAATGAACTCATCTCATTCGTCGACTCTCTCTATACGATACTAAGATTTATATCAAATATCAGTTCTATTACATTACAATGAGCCTATTCTCCGTTTTTTATTTGTGATTCCGTACAATGACAATGGGTTGGTCCTTGAATTTAGAAAGAATACAGAAAAACAATATAGAAATACAGAAATAGAATAAGAAAGATTCCACTTCAAATTGAATGAAGAAATAAATAAACTAGAATATTCTATAGAATATTCTTTCAAAATATATGATTCGAAGCAATTGTCCCCTTTGGATGAATGCACGAAAAAGCCATTTCAAATAATGAATTCGAATTTCGAGACGAAAGAACTCCCAGTTTATCAAAATATCCAAAAATTTCGAAAAAAAAAAATCGCTGGCCACCGGAATAATTGATAGAATCTTCTGAAGAATACTGCGATGCTATGATCAAAAATGAGTGTCAAAACAAGATAGAAATGTTATCATTATAAGCGGTCCAATCGGTTGGTAATTAAAGAGCACAAAAAAAGATAAAAAATGTTGATTAACAAAAAAGGAGAGATGATTTACAAGAGAGAATCTATCTGTATTTACTAAATTCACAATATTGAAAAAAAAAAGAGAAATTCTTTATTCCGATTTCTTACTTGTTCCGTTACTGAATTGATTTAAGTGGATTTACATACTCATAAAAAAGAATTTATGGATAAAAACTATTTCGCTTTAGGATTGGTCCGTGTACGTTTACTTTTTTTTGTTCTAATCAGAGTTCGGCAGAAACTTCAGTTAAGTTATGCTATAGAAAAAAGAGAAAGAGAATTCTTGAGTTATAGTTTTTTCCCTTTTGTTAAGAATAAGAAAGCATTCGCCTTTTTTCAAAATACTTCAATTGGTACACATAAGAAATAGGCCAATTCAGCAGCTTTCTGTTCAATTTCTCGTAGAGTCAAATTCTCATCGGTACGAGTCAAGGGAATGGACCCCTGGCCTCTGATTTCCATATAAAGGACACGACGAGCATAAATACCCTCTTTAACTTCTATTCGGATGGATTGAATGTCTTTCATAAGGAATCGGAGAAAGATGCGACGATTTTTTCCAGGAAATCCCCAACGAAAAATACATACTATTCCTTCTTTTATATCGAATCGATCATAACCACTACCCACATTCCACGAAATTGTGGACCACAAATATGAACTAATAAAAAGACCCGCGATTCCATAGAAAGACATAACGATTCCTTGTGGAAAAAAAATTATTTGCTGAGAGGGAAATAACGGTATAAGATTCCTACCAAGATAACTAGAAGTTCCAACCAATAAAAACCCTAATGAACCTAAAAAAAGGATAAAAGCCCAGCAGACATTACTCGGTTTTCGAGACCCCGCTATAAGTTCTATCCATATACGGTCTGATCGCCAACTCATACTATATTAGATCTAGTTGCATTTTATTGTAATTGGGAGATAAACCCCAATAAATTTGACTTTAATCCTTTTGTTTCCGAAGTAATCCTCATCGACTAGCACTATTATGATGTGAAGCTTTAGGAGTAATTCATCAATTGCTTAGAGATAAACTAAACTAATAACATCTTTTTTTTTTATGATTTCTTATAGATATCCACAGACATTTAGATATATTGACTTTACGTTTCAGAAATTCATCCCGATAATGATTTATCTTCAAATAGCTATAATTCATTTTCCCATAGATCGTGTTTATGCATACGAGCTTCTGTTCGGAAGAAGCTACACATTATACCATATTCTACTACATAGAGAATTGTACTATGATCCAAGTAAGCCTAAGTCTTGAAAAAACAATAGATAAGATTAAATCCCATAATATCTAAAAAATCTTGTTTTTTTGAACATGAAGAGATAAAGAAACCATTGCAATTGCCGGAAATACTAAGCCTACTAAAGGCACAAAAATAGCGGGTAAGTTGCTGATAGTTGTCATAGAATGAGTACCTCGATTTAATAATTTAATATTTGTACCTCTTATTTATTGTTATATTTGTTGTTATATTAACATTTTATCCTGTTATTGTTATAAAGATATATTCAATTATACTATATATATAGAATTCTACTTAAGTGAGTATTGAGTATATACAATACTAAAGAATATAGAATATAAGAGTATATTATGTATATACTAATAAGGAATAAATCTAATAGGGCGTAGAAATAGTAATCTATATAGAGATACTAATATATATATAATATATTAAATAGATTATATAAGTATATCAAAGTATATAACATAGATGCATACTTAAACATATATTAAGTTAAGTATATAATAAATATAAATGTAAATTAAAAGTG